TGATAAATACATTTACAATAATAAAACAAACCAAGAAATAAAAAAAAAAGAAATTAACTTTATTTCGACTCTAAAAAGTGCACTTTACGATATTAAAAATAGTAAGAGAAATTCACGTCTTTTTTTTGACTTATCCTGCTTATCACAAGCATATGTATTTTACAAATTATCACAAACCCAAGTTATTAATTTGTATAAGTTAAGATCTATTTTTGAGTATCATGGAACTCCCCTTTTTCTTAAGACTGCAATAAAAAATTATTTTGTAACACAAGGAATATTTAATTCCGAATTAAGACATACGAAACTTTCAAGTTCTGAAACGAATCAATGGAAAAGCTGGTTAAGAGGTCATTATCAATACAATTTATCTCAGATTAGATGGTCTGGATTAATACCAAAAAAAAGGCGAACTACAATAAATGAAGGTGGTATGACCCCAAATAAAGATTTAACAAAATGGAATTCGTATGAAAAAGACCGATTACTTTATCACAAAAAACAAAAGGATTTTAAAGTATATCCATTACCAAACCAAAAAGATAATTTTCCTAAATACTATATATATGATCTTTTATCATATAAATCTATTAATTCTGAAATTAACAAGTCCTCGTATATTATTTATGGATCACCATCAGAATTAAAAAACAACCAAAAAATGACTTTGAATTACAACAATTATAAACAAAATTTATTTGAAAACCTGGAGGAAATTCCTATCAATTATTATATAGAAAATCGTTATCTAGAAAAGAGTGATATTATGTATATGCAAAAAAATCCAGATAGAAAATATTTTGATTGGACAATTATAAATTTTTTTATAAGACAAAAAATAGATATTGAGGCCTGGACCAAAATGGATTATAACAGTAATATAAATACTAAGCTTGGAAGTAAGAATTACCAAAAAATTGAGAAAATGAATAAAAACGATATTGTTTATCTGACGATTCATCAAGATTTAGAAAGAAATCCAATCAATGACAAGAAACTTTTTTTTGGTTGGATGGAAATGAATGAAGAAATCCTAAACCCAATATCGACAAATCTGAAACTTACGTTCTTCCCAGAATTTGTGCCACTTTATAATGTATACAAAACAAAACCATGGATTATACCAAGCAAATTACTCCTTTTAAATTTAAATAAAAATTTAAATAAAAAGAAAAACATCAATGAAAAGAAAAAATGGAATTTTTTTGGACCGTCGAATGAAAAAAGATATTCTGAATTAATGAATCGAAATCAAGAAGAAAAAGAACCCGCAGGACGAAAAGGCCTTAGATCATATGCACAAAACCAAGATAAAATTAAAAAAAAATATAAGATCCGGAATAAGATGAGACCAGAAATGATTTTCTTACGGAAACACTATTTGCTTTTTCAATGGATAATAGACGATGGTTTAATTCCGAATTTAACTGAAAGAATGATCAATAATATCAAGATATATTGTTACTTACTTGGACTGAGAAATCCAAGAAATACTACTATATCGTCTATTCAAAGGAAAGAATTAAATCTGGATATAATGGTGATTCGAAAAAAATTGACTCCTATAGAATTGAAAAAAAGGGGGCTATTTTTTATCGAGCCCACCCGTTTGTCTGTAAAAAACGACGGATACTTTATTATGTATCAAACCATAGGTATATCGTTGGTTCATAAGAGTAAGTACCAAACTCCTCAAAGATATCGAGAACAAAGATATATCAATAAAAAAAAATTGGATGAATCTATCCCAAGATATCAAATAATAATTCGAAAGAGAGACAAAAAACATTATGATTTTATCGTTCCTGAAAAGATTTTATCGTCTAGACGTCGTAGAGAATTGAGAATTCTAATTTCTTTCAACTCAAAGAATCTAAATAGTGTGGATAAAAATCCAGTATTTTGTAACAAGAAGAACATAAAAAGCAGGAATCCTTTTTTGGATCAAAAAAAACATCTTGATAGAGATAAAAACGAATTAATTAAATTAAAGTTATTTCTTTGGCCTAATTATCGATTAGAAGACTTAGCTTGTATGAATAGATATTGGTTTAATACCAATAATGGAAGCCGTTTTAGTATGTTAAGAATATATCCACAATTCAAAAAAGGTTGATGATACATTTTTCCTATCTATTCTGTACCATATAGAAAAGCAAACAGATGAACATATGTCCTGTCTTACGTCCCAGTCTAATATAGATCTTTTTTATTTCAATACAAAATCAATGACGTATCGATTTGTTTGGATAAAATCTATAAAATAAACGAATCTACGGAATATTCCGAATTTTAGGTCTAAATTATTTGACGTTGTGAGTGTAAAAACGTACTATCTCCTTTTTTACCCCTGTCCAACTCAAATTCAAATTTGATTAACGAAATTGGAAGTCCATAAATAAATTCAAATTCTTGTGTATATTAATTACTACATTAAAATGACTAATATTATTATTACTGATCGATAAAATAAAATAAAATATATTTATATGTAAATAAA